GAAAATTTCCATTTATAATGGAATTGATCTGGAATCGATCACCTTCTTCAATCTTTTTTTTCATATTCATTATGAAAAAGAGTATGAAGAATAATGAATATGATATAGAATATAAAAAGATTAAAATAAAGAAAAACATAAAATAAAATGAAAATAATTCCGAATTTTCATAAATGAAATAGAATTTAATTAAGAATTAAGATAGATAAATAGATAATAAGAAAATATATTAGAAATATAATATATTAAATAAAATATTTTAATAAAGAAAAGGAAATAATAGAGTAACTCCCCTCTTGACAGTAATATATGTTGTATATGTAAATCCTAGATGTGAAAAGAGGCATAATTCATCTAGAAAGGAGAACATATGTGGTATATCAAAGAAGAATAGGTGCACAACACAAATAAAAAAAAAAGACAAGATAAAGAATTTAAAATTGACTTATTCACTGAGTAAAGGATTGAATTGTATTGAGTGGTATTAACTCAATCGAATGCTTACTCCCATTTCTTTCTTATGGAATTAACCGATCAACTTGCTATCGGATATTGATTTTCGATTCAGTACTTTTCAAAAAAGAATTTCAACATATTTATTATGATTTATGATTATGAGAAGCAATCCCACTACTTCTGATCCTGTGGTTTCTACACTTGAAGAACAAAACCTAGGGCGTATCGCTCAAATTATTGGCCCAGTACTGGATGTCATTTTTCCACCGGGCAAGATGCCTAATATTTATAATGCTTTGATAATTAAGAGTCGAGATACTGTCGGCCAGCAAATTAATGTAACTTGTGAGGTACAACAATTATTAGGAAATAATCGAGTGAGAGCTGTAGCTATGAGTGCTACAGATGGTCTGATGAGAGGAATGAAAGTGATTGACACAGGAGCTCCTCTAAGTGTTCCAGTCGGCGGAGCTACTCTCGGACGAATTTTCAATGTTCTTGGAGAGCCTGTTGATAATTTAGGTCCTGTCGATATTCGCACAACATCTCCCATTCATAGATCTGCACCTGCCTTCATACAGTTAGATACAACATTATCAATCTTTGAAACAGGGATTAAAGTGGTGGATCTTTTAGCCCCCTATCGCCGGGGAGGAAAAATTGGACTATTTGGGGGAGCTGGAGTGGGTAAAACAGTACTCATCATGGAATTGATCAACAACATTGCCAAAGCTCATGGAGGCGTATCCGTATTTGGTGGAGTAGGTGAACGTACTCGTGAAGGAAACGATCTCTACATGGAAATGAAAGAATCCGGGGTGATTAATGAGAAAAATATTGCAGAATCCAAAGTCGCTCTAGTCTATGGTCAAATGAATGAACCGCCAGGGGCTCGTATGAGAGTTGGCTTGACTGCCCTAACCATGGCGGAATATTTCCGGGATGTTAATGAGCAAGACGTACTTCTATTCATCGACAATATATTTCGTTTCGTTCAAGCAGGGTCCGAAGTCTCTGCCTTATTAGGTAGAATGCCTTCTGCAGTGGGTTACCAACCTACCCTTAGTACGGAAATGGGTTCTTTGCAAGAAAGAATTACTTCTACCAAAGAAGGATCTATAACATCGATCCAAGCAGTTTATGTACCTGCGGATGATTTGACCGACCCTGCTCCTGCCACAACATTTGCACATTTAGATGCTACTACCGTATTATCAAGAGGATTAGCTGCCAAAGGTATTTATCCAGCAGTAGATCCCTTGGATTCGACGTCAACTATGTTACAACCTCGGATCGTTGGCGAGGAACATTATGGAACTGCACAAATGGTTAAGCAAACTTCACAACGTTACAAAGAACTTCAGGACATTATAGCTATCCTTGGGTTGGACGAATTATCCGAAGAAGATCGTTTAACCGTAGCAAGAGCGCGAAAGATTGAGCGTTTCTTATCACAACCTTTCTTTGTTGCAGAAGTATTTACCGGTTCTCCAGGGAAATATGTTGATCTCGCAGAAACAATTCGGGGGTTTCAATTCATCCTTTCCGGAGAATTAGACGGTCTTCCCGAGCAGGCCTTTTATTTGGTGGGTAACATCGATGAAGCTACCGCGAAAGCTATGAACTTAGAAGAGGAGAGCAAATTAAAGAAATGACCTTAAATCTTTGTGTACTGACTCCTAATCGAATAATTTGGGATTCCGAAGTGAAAGAAATTATTTTATCTACTAATAGTGGACAAATTGGCGTATTACCAAACCATGCTCCCATTGCCACGGCTGTAGATATAGGTCTTTTGAGAATACGGCTAAATGACCGATGGCTAACGGTGGCTCTTATGGGCGGTTTCGCTAGAATAAGTAATAATGAGATCACCATTTTAGGAAATGATGCGGAAATTAGTACTGACATTGATCCACAAGAAGCTAAACAAACTCTTGAAATAGCTGAAGCTAATTTGAGTAGAGCTGAGGGTAAGAGACAAGCAATTGAGTCAAATCTAGCTCTAAGACGAGCTAGGACGCGAGTAGAGGCTGTCAATGTAATTTCCTATTAGTAGTAATCAAAAGAAAAATAGTTCTTTATTATACCCTACACACTACATTTTTATTCCACAAAATTAAAACAATGAAGTCTAATCTGATTATAGAACGAAAAAAAGAGGATGGGTAGAAAAACTTATTAGATACCGCCGTATTCCATGGTATCTAATAAGTTCTACCTACTATTGGATTTGAACCAATGACTCCCGCCGTATGAAAGCAATACTCTAACCACTGGGTTAAGTAGGTCATTTATCACCACAAAAAGAGTCTCCATCACTTCGATGGATTATAGGTAAAATATGCTTTCTAAGCAATATCAATCTTTTACCAGTAAACGTAAACGGATCAGAGAGTTATCATGTGAGATTATGGGATACCCTTCTTGACAAGAAATTGTCTCTATGTTAAAATAATTATGACAAGGGCTATAGCTCAGTTAGGTAGAGCACCTCGTTTACACGTGCGCCAATGCTTTTCAAGGGAGCCAAGTATGCAATGACCATAATTTATTTTTTTTTATAAGTGGATGTCTTACTCCGTATATTCGAGAGAACGAGAGAAAAATAGCCTGACAAATATTTGGTTTGATCCGATTCAAGTGCAAATTCCGGTGACAAATCAAATAGAACCTGCCATTGTGCCATTGTAAGGTAAATGCTCAGTCCATTCAATGCCAGGCATAATGAGTCTAAGGATCTCAAAAGAACCTCTTTTCGTCCTATGAACTTCGAGGTGTATAAAGTTTCATATTTTACTCTTGCAGCGGAGCGATAGAGATTCCATTTCACTTAGGTTGATCTAGGCTGAAGGCAGACCTAAATAAAGGTCACCCTTCTTTGAAACACTTTGGTATTGCTCCTATATCAGGATACAAATAATGAATCAGAGCACAGGGAACCATCTCATTATCTTTTTATCTTCCTGTAAAGAAAAAATATGGTGGACTAACTGATCTTTACATCAGTTGATGAAAGAGCCCAATGCAAAAAAATGCATGTTGGGTCTTTGAAACAGTTCAAATCATTTTGATAAAAATAAGTTTTATCTGTTTTACCGAGAAAGTCTACGGTTCGAGTCCGTATAGCCCTAATACATTCCATTTTTGTTTTGTATAAAAATTTTCGTAGTAGTAGGAACAAGAAAATAAAAAAAAAATAATTCATTACAACTCAACGGACCCAATTGGGTATTTGTTTTACAAATACCCATCTCTCTTCATCCACTTTCATGAATGAATTACATATGATATTTTTCCTCTTTTCCTGTCCATGATAAAAGAGTTAGTGATACATTTTTTTTTATTCGGTATACCCAATTTAAGTCAATTTAAAAAATGAAAATCAGGAAAGATTCCTGTCATTTCAACTTGACCTCAGTAGATCTAATCCTAAGTCGCACGGATCTAGGGCCTATTATTTTATTGATCTTAAGTATTTTTAAAAGCCCTCTTACTAATGGTGGAACAACAAACCTAAGAGATTCTTTCAATTTGTTTCAAAGATAATGTAGGGCCCATTTATTATTCATAAATCCATCAAAAGACTTCTTCTATATTCTAAGGGTTTAGTGGGGGTAATTTTGTTTGTCGAATTGTTCGATAATGTGTGATTCTTTAATTAACTAATTAACTATTAGAAGATATAAGAAGTCTTTTATGTTCTGTCGATCGTTCACGATTCTGTCGAATCTACCGCTTTGTGCTATCTTTCATTGTGTAGGTTTACTATAAAAACTATAAAAAGAGAACAAACCTTTTTCCTGTAGCGAAACCTAACCCATCGGTTGGTCTTACGAAGTTTTATTAACGTAACAAAACAAACAAGTATTTTGGTTCATTCCAAACACGATTTTGGTACTCTATTCATCATTCATATCATATAAAGAATATACTAGATTTCTTCTTTATTGAATTGTTATTCATTTAATTTCTTCTCTACTATAACAGATTCTTTACTTTCACTTTATATTTATAAGATATAAAATATTAAATAAAAAAAAAAAAATAAGTCTTTACTTTAGAAGATATATAATAAATATAAGTATAATAAATATAAGAAAAATATAAAATAAAAATCTTTAAGTATAAGAGAATCTTGTTTGTGTAAGAGCATGCTATGTCTACACATATAGAAATAGAATCAAAAGAAAAAAAAAAGAACAGCGGTTTGATTTGATCAAAATAAATTTTTTTATTATTTCATCTAATAAGTTCTAGATGAATTGAAAATTCCAATTCAAATGTTCAAATGAAAGAATTAAACCTATTCCACATTAATAACATTAATAGGAGTACTTTTATGTTTCTGCTTCACGAATATGATATTTTCTGGGCATTCCTAATAATATCAAGCGTTATTCCTATCTTGGCATTTGCCATTTCTGGAATTTTAGCCCCGATTAGGGAAGGGCCAGAAAAGCTTTCTAGTTATGAATCGGGTATAGAACCCATGGGGGGTGCTTGGGTACAATTCCGAATTCGCTATTACATGTTTGCTCTAG